TATATAGTGTGATGCGAATTTATAACACTATATATTAACACATATTTAAATCGTTAATGCTGTCGACAGAGCCTTGCCTGGTTTAGGGGTTTAGCAGGAATAACTTGGACTCTTCGACTTTGGGGGTAGGGGGGTTTACCGCGCGCGAAGCAGAGGGGGAAATCTAAGGAAAGTATGTGGATCAATAAATAAGTAATGTACTGACGGAATTATATGCGAATTATAAGATCACATGTCATTATATAATAACATTATTTTATTACTTGCCATATTGTAGGACCACCTTATAGATTATTGGGCCAAACCACTGGAGATGTAATGTGAAATCAGCCGAAAAATAAAAAAATACCAAATGTTAGGGGTGGCTGTTTACATGGGGGGTGCTTGCTAATGAAGCACTCCACCATTAACTTATGCCGGGACAGTTAAGGTTATGGGGGATTAGAATTTTATGGCCCTGAAATAGGAACCAGATGCCAGGAATAGTGCAAGCAGTGCTACCCCCACAGTTTGTGTCCTTGACCCTATCAAGGATATTGTATCTTAAGATATCAACTGATGATGATTTCTTACTGCCCCAGGGCTGATAGGTAATTTTATAGGAGTATATACTTTAATGTAGCGGAAATGAGGAATATGGTTTTAGTTTTAAATGCATTAGGGAGCTACTCATATAGTTTGATGTTAGATGGCCTAATAAGTGTATATGTCAAGTTATCATTAATGCACTAAGTAGTAATGTTTTAGTTAATTTTATGTCAGTCTTATTTAATGTATTACACCATCATGTAATATAATACATAATATGTACTAATACATGGTGTTGAGTTATGCATATTATGTACCAGTACATAGAGCATTTAACTTAGTCGAACATTTGTTGTTTTCAGAAAATAGTTTAGTTGAGAATCCTAGCTTTGGGAGTTAGGGGTGGGAGTTAAAATCTCTCTTTTCTGGCACTAGGGAGGATTTTAACCTTCGATTTCCGGATTACAAGACCGGTGCTTTAGTACTAAGCTACTAGGGCAGTTGAAGTTTAGTAGTTTGTTTTCTAGTCATCCCGCTAATGGGTATAGGATTAGAAATAATGAGAAGTACAGTAGAGAAGCGATTTGTCCAATGATGATGTATGGATGTTCTACCGGTATGCCCCCAATTCAAGTTAGGATGGATACGTTTGCAACGAGTGTTCAGAATAGTAGTTGCGTGAGGGGGCGGAAAGTGGTGCCTTGTTGTTTGGACGTGTGTAGTAGGGGGACTACTATTAATACTAGGATTGAAAATAGTAGGGCTAATACTCCTCCTAATTTGTTGGGAATAGATCGTAAAATTGCGTAGGCAAATAAGAAGTATCATTCTGGTTTAATATGAGGGGGAGTGACTAATGGGTTGGCGGGGGTGAAGTTTTCTGGGTCTCCTAGTAGGTTTGGTGAAAAGAGTGCTAAGGAGGCTAGGGCTGTAATTAGTACAATGAATCCTAGTACATCTTTGTAGGAGAAGTAGGGGTGGAACGAGATTTTGTCCGCGTCGGAGTTAAGTCCGAGTGGGTTGTTGGAGCCGGTTTCGTGTAAGAATAGGGCGTGCAGTACGGTGGCTGCAATGATTGCGAATGGCAGTAGGAAGTGAAACGCGAAGAATCGGGTTAGGGTTGCATTGTCTACGGAGAAGCCCCCTCAGATTCATTGGACTAGAGCATCTCCTATGTAGGGGACAGCTGATAGTAGGTTTGTAATTACAGTAGCGCCTCAGAAGGATATTTGGCCTCATGGTAGGACGTAACCAACAAATGCGGTTATTATTACTAGTAGTAGTAAAATTACTCCAATGTTTCAGGTTTCTTTGTACAGGTATGACCCATAGTACAAACCCCGTCCAATGTGCAGGTAAATGCAGATGAAGAAGAAGGAGGCACCGTTTGCATGCAGGTTTCGGATAATTCAGCCATAGTTTACATCTCGACAGATGTGGGCTACAGATGAGAAGGCGGTTGAGACGTCTGAGGTGTAGTGTATTGCTAAGAATAGGCCGGTTAAAATTTGTGTAATTAGACAAAGTAGTAGAAGAGAGCCAAAATTCCATCATACAGAAATATTGGATGGGGCAGGTAGATCAATAAGGGCGTCATTAATAATTTTAAGCAGGGGATGTGCTTTTCGGGTGACCATTAAAAGTTCTTATAGTTGAATTACAACGGTGGTTTTTCAAGTCATTGATCCTGGTGAGAATCCTGGTGAGAATTATGATATATTTTTTTGATTTGCTTTTGTTAAGTTTGGTAGTGGGATTGGTTGGGGTTGCTTCTAATCCTGCGCCATATTTTGCGGCGTTAGGACTGGCTGTGGCGGCTGGGGTTGGGTGTGGTGTTTTAATTGGTCACGGTGGGTCGTTAATTGGTTTAATGCTGTTTTTAATCTATTTGGGTGGAATGTTGGTAGTTTTTGCATATTCTGCGGCGTTGGCGGCGGAGCCCCTTTCTGAGACGTGGGGGGTTGGATCGGTTAAGGTGTATGTTTTGGTATACTTGTTAGGGGTTGGGTTGGGGTTTTGGTGGTTTTGGTCTGGGTATGGGGGTTATTGGGTTGTGGTAGATGAATTTAAGGAGTTTTTTATGGTGCGGGGGGACGTTGGGGGGGTTTCTTTTATGTACTCCTTTGGAGGGGGGATGTTAGTTGTATGTGCTTGGGTATTATTATTATGTCTTTTTGTAGTGCTGGAGTTAACTCGGGGCCTTAATCGGGGGGCGCTTCGGGCTGTTTAAATGGTGGCTAATAGGGTAGTGGCTAAGGCTGTAGAAATTAAGTAGAATGTTAGGTAAATTTTAATAATGTTGGTGTTGGTGCTGTCAAATATTATGGAGAGGTGCTGGTATAGCGGGTGAATACCTTTAGGTACAATCTCTAGTCATTGGCGGTCAACTTTAGTGGCTTGTTTTCCTAATGTTAAATTAATTTTAGGGATAAGCCGGTGGATGATGTGTGGAAAGAACCCTAGTATATTGGAGAAGTTGTGTGTTGATAGGGTAGGAGTAATTTTGATCTGCTTTGATGTGGCATTGGTTAGTGCTAGTGCAATAATAACTCCTAAAATTGTAACGGTGAGTGCAGCTAGTTTTAAGGTTGGGGTTATAGTTATGGTGGGGGTTTTCATTGGTAGAAAATTTGAGGTGATGATAAGGCCTGCAATGATGCTGCCTCAGGCTAGGCGTTCAATAGGTGCAATTACTGCTTTGTGGTTTTCATTAATAGGGGGTAAGGTTGAGAATCGGGGGGTGCCTATGGTTACGAAGAAGATGATTCGTAGGCTATATACAGCTGTAAAGGATGTGGCAATTAGTGTTAGGGTTAGGGCTCAGGTATTTAAGTAGGAGGTATTAAGGGCTTCGATAATTGCGTCTTTTGAGAAGAATCCTGCGAGGAATGGGGTACCAGTGAGTGCAAGGCTACCAATAATAAGGCATGAGGAGGTAAATGGTATAAGTTTGTGTAGTCCCCCCATTTTTCGGATATCTTGTTCATCGTTTAGGCTGTGGATGATTGAGCCGGAGCAGAGGAATAGTATGGCTTTAAAGAAAGCGTGGGTGCAGATATGGAGGAAGGCTAGTTGGGGTTGATTTAGTCCGATAGTAACTATTATTAAGCCTAGTTGACTTGAAGTTGAGAATGCTACGATTTTTTTAATGTCGTTTTGTGTAAGGGCACAGGTAGCGGTGAATAAGGTTGTTAGTGCTCCTAAGCATAGACAGGTGGTTAAAATTACTTGATTATTTTCTATTAAGGGGTGTAGTCGAATTAGTAGGAAGATACCTGCAACGACTATAGTACTTGAGTGCAGTAGGGCAGATACTGGGGTAGGGCCTTCTATTGCTGAGGGCAATCATGGATGTAACCCAAATTGGGCAGATTTCCCAGTGGCTGCTAATACAATTCCTATTAGCGGGAGGGTTATGTTTATATCTTTGGCTAGTAGGAAGATTTGGGGTAGTTCTCATGAGTTAAGGTTTATTGCGATTCAGGCTATAGCTAAGATTAATCCGATATCTCCTACTCGGTTGTATAATACTGCTTGCAGGGCTGCTGTGTTGGCATCGGCCCGCCCGTGTCATCAGCCAATTAGTAAGAATGATATAATTCCTACCCCTTCTCATCCAATGAACAATTGGAATAGGTTGTTGGCGGTGACTAGGATAATTATAGCTACTAGGAACAGTAGTAGGTATTTGAAAAATCGGTTTATGTAGGGGTCAGAGTGTATATATCATGACGCAAATTCTAAGATAGATCAGGTAACATATAGGGCAATGGGTGTGAATACTAGTGAATAGTGGTCAAATTTAAAGCTGATGTTAATATCAAAATTTGTAATATTTATTCATTGTCATGTTGTGATAATGGTTTCTATTCCTTGATCTAAAAAAATTAGTAGGGGGATGATGTTAATGAAAAATGCAGTGCTTACAGCAGTCTTAACATGTTTTGTGGCTCATTTTTGGTCTAGGGGTTTTGGGCTGAGGGTTATTATTAGGGGTAATATGAGAATTGTTAGGGTGAGTAGGAGGGAGGTGGTTGCAATAGTGTCTAGCATAGCTACTACTTGGAGTTGCACCAAGAGTTTTTGGTTCCTAAGACCAACGGATGAACTATTATCCTTTAGAAGCGGGTTGAATGAGCCGCGGAATTTAACTGCGGAAGTAAAGGGTTAGCAGACCTTACTGCCGCCAGGCCTCTTTCGGTGGACAAGGGGAGTTGAACCCCTGTTTTTAGAATCACAATCTAATGTTTTATGTTAAACTATGTCTACAATACCATCATCCTCATATGATTTCAGGTTTCAAGATGAGAAGTATTACTGGGAGTAGGTGAAGTGTCATTAGTAGATGTTCTCGTGTATGGAAGGGTTGTAGGTTAATAATATGTTGTGGGAGGGGACCTCGTTGCGTTATTAAGAACAGGTATAGGGAGTAGGCAGCAGTGATTAGGGTACCTGCTCCTGTTATTATGAGTGTTCATGGGGATCAATTAAATATAGCTGTGATAATTATTAGTTCCCCTATTAAGTTTGGTATGGGGGGTAGTGCTAAGTTTGCTAAGTTTGAAATAAATCATCACACAGCTGTAAGGGGGAAAATGATTTGTATGCCTCGGGCTAGCAGTATAGTTCGGCTATGGGTTCGCTCATATGTGGTGTTGGCTAGGCAGAATAGGGCGGAGGAGACTAAGCCGTGGGCGATCATGAGTACTAATGCTCCGGTAAAGCCTCACGGAGTTTGGATTAAAATACCTCCAGCTACTAACCCTATATGGCTGACAGATGAATAGGCGATTAATGATTTTAGGTCTGTTTGTCGCAGGCAAATTGAGCCTGTTATAATAACACCTCATAGGGCCAGTGCAATAATAGGGTAGGCTAAGTCTTTTGATAGAGGATCTAGCATAACTATTATCCGTATTATACCATAGCCACCCAATTTTAGTAAGACTGCAGCTAGAACTATAGATCCGGCTACAGGGGCTTCTACGTGGGCTTTAGGTAATCAAAGGTGAACTCCATATAGGGGTATTTTTACTAGGAAGGCTACTAGGCAGGCTGCCCATCAAATTTTATCACCTCAGGTGCTAAGGGTCATAGGTTGTGTATATTGAATAATTAGTATTGATAGGGTGCCTGCATTGTGGTATAGAAGTAGAAGGGCCACTAAAAGCGGTAAAGAGCCAGCTAGTGTGTAGAATAGGAAGTATGTACCGGCATTTAATCGTTCGGCTTGGTTACCTCATCGAGTAATGATGATGAGGGTGGGAATTAGGGTTGCTTCGAATATCACATAAAATATAATGATCTCGGTGGCACTGAATGCCATAATTAGGAAAGCTTGTAGTGAGACCAGTAGAGTTATGTAGCTTCGTTGTCGATTAATGGGTTCTACTTTAATGTGGTTTTGACTGGCTAGAATTATAAGGGGCAGAAGTCAACAGGTTAGAACTAATAGAGGGGTTGATAAGGGGTCTGTGGCTATATAAGAGTTGGATGTGGACCAGCTGGTTTCTATAGGTATTTTGATTCAAGCAAGGCTAAGTATGGCAATGATTAAGCTTTGCATGGTTGTAAAAGTTCACAATCATTTAGGTGTTGAAAGTCAGATTGTTGGGAATAGCATGATGGTTGGGATTAGGATTTTTAACATTGTAGGAGGTTTAAGGCTTGCAGGTGGTCTGTTCCGTGGGTTCGGGCTGTAGCGACTAGTAGGGCTAGACCTGCGCTAGCTTCACAGGCTGAGAAGGCTAGTAATAGAATAGGGCTTGCGGAGAAGGCAGTTGATTCTAGCTGAAGAGTTCATAGAGCAAGGGCAATAAATAGGGATAGTATTATGCCTTCCAAACATAGTAGGGCTGATATAAGGTGAGAGCGGTGGAAGGCTAGACCTGTGAGGCCTAGTGTAAATGCTGAGGTAAAGCTGAGGTACACGGGTGTCATAAGGGGATTACGGACTTAAACCGTAATTTTCTGAGCCGAAATCAGAGGTCTTGTGTTGGACTAATCCCCTATTCAGCTCATTCTAGGCCTCCTTGTAGCCATTCATAAATAAGTCCTAATGTTAGCAGTACTAGAACAGTTGCAGCTCATATTAATGTGTGGGTGGGATCTGGAAGTTGGTTACCCCAGGGCAGGGGTAGTAGTAGTGCAATTTCTAGATCAAATAGGAGAAATAGAATAGCCACCAGGAAAAATCGCAGGGAGAATGGGAGTCGTGCTGACCCTAGGGGGTCGAAGCCGCATTCATAGGGGGACAGTTTTTCTGTATCAGGGCTTATTTGTGGTAATCAGAATGATACAATGGTTAAGATTATTGATAGGGCGGCTGAGATAATTAGTATAATTAAGACTAAGTTCATTATCTTTCCTTGGATTTTAACCAAGACCAGGTGATTGGAAGTCACTCGTACTAACTTTAATACTAGAAAGATATGAGCCTCATCAGTAAATAGATACATATAGGAATAGTCATACAACATCTACGAAGTGTCAGTATCAGGCAGCTGCTTCAAATCCGAAATGGTGTTCTGATGTAAAATGGTATCGGATTTGTCGTAGGAGGCAGACGGCGAGGAAGGTGGATCCAATGATGACATGTAGTCCGTGGAAGCCTGTTGCTACGAAGAAGGTTGAGCCATATACACCATCTGCAATAGTAAATGGGGCTTCGTAGTACTCTATGGCTTGGAGGGCAGTGAAGTAGAATCCTAGTAGGATTGTCAGGGTTAGGGATTGAATTGCTTGTTTGCGTCCTCCTTCTATAAGGCTATGGTGAGCTCATGTAACTGTGACACCTGATGCCAGAAGAACTGCGGTGTTAAGTAGGGGGACTTCAAATGGGTCAAGGGTTGTAATTCCTGTAGGGGGTCAGCATCCTCCTAATTCTGGTGTGGGGGCTAAGCTGGAGTGGTAGAAAGCTCAGAAGAATCCTAGGAAGAAGAATACTTCTGAGGTGATGAATAGAATTATTCCGTAGCGTAGTCCTTTTTGTACTGGGGGTGTATGGTGACCTTGGAATGTGCCTTCTCGTACGATGTCTCGTCATCATTGACATATTGTTAAAATTAATAGTACTAGGCCTAAGGCCATTAGTGTTGTTGAGTGAAAATGGAATCAGATTGCTAATCCTGATGTTGTTAAAAGAGCAGCTACTGCACCGGTCAGGGGTCATGGGCTTGGATCTACCATATGATATGCATGTGCTTGGTGGGCCATTATACGTTTTCTTGTAAATACAGACTTAGTAATAGTACAAATACATAGGCTTGGATAATAGCGACCGCAACTTCTAGTAGTGTTAGCATTACTAATAGGGCGGCAGTAAGAGTTGCAACTGTAGTTATTATTGGTAGTAGTGTAATGGTTGCTGTAGAAATTAGTTGGATTAGCAGGTGGCCTGCTGTTAGGTTAGCAGTTAGTCGTACTCCAAGGGCTAAAGGTCGAATAAATAGGCTAATTGTTTCAATGATAATTAGAATGGGGATTAATGGTGTGGGAGTTCCTTCTGGTAATAGGTGCCCTAGTGCTGCTGTTGGCTGATTTCGTAGGCCAATAATTACAGTTGCTAATCATAGTGGAACGGCTAGGCCCATATTTAGAGATAGTTGAGTTGTAGGAGTAAATGTGTAGGGTAATAACCCTAGAATGTTGAGTGTAAGGATGAAGATTATTAAGGAGGCTAGTATTATAGCTCATTTATGTCCCCCTTGATTTAATGGTATGAGTAGTTGTTGTGTGAAGGATTTAATGAATCAGCTTTGGAGGGAAATAAGTCGGTTATTTTGATAGCGGTTAGTTGGGGTAGGGACTAGAATTCACGGTAGGGTAAGTGCAATTGCAATTAGGGGAATACCTAGATGTGTGGGGCTTATAAATTGATCAAATAGGTTTAGTGCCATGGTCAGTTTCAGGTGTCTGATTTAAGTTTTTCAGCGCTTAGTACTACTACTTCGTTTGTGAATGTGTGGTTTAATACTTTGTTGGGGATTACTGTTAGGAAAATTAGTCATGAGAAGATAAGGATCGCAAATCATGGGGCGGGGTTTAATTGTGGCATGTCACTAGAGGTGGTTGGGGGCCACCAATCTTTAGCTTAAAAGGCTAACGCTAGTCCCTATTTAGCTTTCTAGTGAGGCGTCTTCAAGTATAATTGAGGATCAGTTTTCAAAGTGTTCTAGAGGTACAGCCTCTACTACGATGGGTATAAAGCTGTGATTAGCTCCGCAGATTTCCGAACATTGTCCATAGAATACTCCTGGCCGAGAGGCGATAAAGGATGTTTGGTTTAGTCGTCCTGGGACAGCATCTATTTTAACTCCTAATGCTGGTACAGCTCAAGAGTGTAGAACATCTTCAGCTGAGACTAGCACTCGAACTGGTGATTCCATAGGAATTACTATTCGGTGATCTGTCTTTAATAATCGGAATTGTCCAGGTAGTAAATCTTGTGTTGGGAGTATATAGGAGTCGAAGGCTAAGTTTTCGTAATCAGTATATTCGTAGCTTCAGTATCATTGATGGCCTATGGCTTTTACGGTTAAATGGGGGTCGTTGACTTCATCTATAAGATACAAAATTCGTAAGGAGGGGAGGGCAATTAGAATAAGAATTACTGCTGGTAAGATAGTTCATACAATTTCGATTTCTTGTGAGTCTAAGATATATTTATTAGTGAGTTTGGTGGTAACTATTACAACAATAATATATAACACTAAAGTGCTAATTAAGAAAACAATCATAAGGGCATGGTCGTGAAAATGTAGAAGTTCTTCTATTACAGGGGAGGCTGCGTCTTGGAATCCTAGTTGAGATGGGTGTGCCATTAAAGCTTTCAGGCTTAAGATACGCAGGGTTTTAACCTACAATTTTGCCTTGACAAGGCGATGTAATACTCATTTTACTAGTATCTTATTAAAGAAGGTGGCAGAGTGGTTATGCGGCTGGCTTGAAACTAGCTTATGGGGGTTCGATTCCTTCCTTTCTCGTTAGTTTGTTTGTACTTGCACGAAGGCAGGTTCTTCAAATGTGTGGTAGGGCGGGGGGCATCCGTGTAGTCACTCAATATTAGTATGAGTAAGTTCTACGGAGAGTACTTCTCGTTTAGCAGTGAAGGCTTCCCATAGAATATACAGGAATATGATAACTGCCACCAGAGAGATTAGGGAGCCGATTGATGAAATAATATTTCATAATGAGTAGGCATCTGGGTAGTCTGAGTAACGTCGGGGCATGCCTGCTAGCCCTAGGAAGTGCTGGGGAAAGAAGGTAAGGTTTACACCTACGAATATTGTACCGAAGTGGATTTTTGTCCATGTGTCGTGTATTGTGTAGCCTGTAAATAAGGGGAATCAGTGGACGAAGGCTCCTATAATAGCAAATACTGCTCCTATTGACAGGACATAATGGAAGTGGGCTACTACATAGTAGGTATCATGCAGTACAATATCCAGGGATGAGTTGGCTAGTACGATACCAGTCAGTCCGCCGACAGTAAATAGGAAAATAAAACCTAGAGCTCATAGCATTGGGGTTTCTCATTTAATAGAACCTCCGTGGAGTGTTGCAAGTCAGCTAAATACTTTTACACCTGTAGGAATTGCGATAATTATTGTTGCAGATGTAAAGTATGCTCGTGTGTCTACGTCCATTCCTACCGTGAACATGTGATGGGCTCATACGATGAAGCCTAGCAGGCCGATAGCCATCATGGCTCATACTATACCTATATAGCCGAATGGCTCTTTTTTGCCTGCATAGTAGGCTACGATGTGGGAGATTATACCAAATCCGGGGAGAATTAAAATGTATACTTCCGGGTGCCCGAAGAACCAGAAAAGGTGTTGGTATAGAATTGGATCACCCCCTCCTGCTGGGTCAAAGAATGTGGTGTTTAGATTTCGATCTGTTAGTAGTATTGTGATGCCTGCGGCAAGTACTGGTAGTGATAGCAGTAGCAGTACTGCTGTAATTAGAACAGCTCATACAAATAGTGGTGTTTGATATTGCGAAATTGCTGGGGGTTTCATGTTAATAATAGTTGTAATGAAGTTGATGGCCCCCAGAATTGATGACACTCCTGCAAGATGTAAGGAGAAAATGGTTAAGTCCACAGAGGCTCCGGCATGTGCTAGGTTTCCAGCAAGCGGGGGATACACGGTTCATCCCGTACCAGCCCCGGCTTCAACTCCAGAAGAGGCAAGAAGCAGTAGAAAGGATGGTGGTAGTAGTCAGAAGCTTATGTTATTTATTCGAGGGAATGCTATATCGGGTGCCCCAATCATTAGAGGTACAAGTCAGTTGCCAAATCCTCCAATCATAATTGGTATTACTATAAAGAAGATTATAACAAAGGCGTGTGCGGTGACGATGACATTATAGATTTGATCATCGCCCAGGAGAGCCCCAGGTTGGGCCAGCTCTGCTCGGATTAGAAGACTGAGGGCTGTGCCCACTATTCCGGCTCAAGCACCAAATACTAAATACAGGGTGCCAATATCTTTATGGTTGGTTGAGAAGAATCAGCGCGTGATTGTCACAGGTAGGGTGGCCGAGAGTTTAGGCGGTGGATTGTAGCTCCATAAACAAAGGTTCAAGTCCTTTTTCTACCAAGCTCCGTGGTGTATAACATTTCGGATTGCAAATCCGAAGAAGCGGGTTAACGGCCCGCCGGGGCTTTCCCCGCCCTTTTTGAAGGGGGGCGGGGGAAGTAGGTGAATGCTCGCTGGCTTGAGCGTCTAGCTGTTAACTAGGAATTTGTAGGATCGAGGCCTTCTCATCTAGGAAGGCTTTAGCTTAATTAAAGTGTCTGGGTTGCATTCAGAAGATGTGGGGTAATGTCCTGCAAGTCTTATTCAGGGACTAGGAGATTCTCACTCCTGCTTAAAGCTTTGAAGGCTTTTGGTCTAATGTTATCCTAAGTCTCTAGTTTGTTAATGCCTGTGCTAGAGGGGTTAATGGTAGCAGTATTAAAGCAGAGGCTGTAAAGATGGCTAGGAGGGCGGTGTTTTGTGTACTCTGTAGGCGCCATGGGGTTATGGCGTTGTTTGTGTTGGGTGAAATTGTTAAGGTTATGGAGTAACAGAGTCGTAGGTAGAAATATAGACTCAATAGTGCACCTAGGGCTATAATTGTGGCAGTTAGTGGCAGGTTCTGGGATGTTAGTTCTTGTAAAATTAGTCATTTTGGTATAAATCCAGTTAGTGGTGGTAGGCCCCCCAGGGATAGTAGGGCAAGGGCAGCAGTGGCTGTAATGGCTGGTGTTTTGGATCAGGATATTGCTAGTGTATTAATTTTTGTGGTAGATATTAATTTGAATGTTAGGAAAGTTGCGGCTGTTATGATAATATAAGTGAGTAGGGCTAGTATTGTTAGTTGTGGTTTGAATTGTGCAATCATAATTATTCAGCCGAGGTGTGCGATTGATGAGTATGCTATAATTTTACGTAGTTGCGTTTGGTTTAGGCCCCCTCAGCCACCGACAATAACTGAGAGTAGTGCTAGGGCTGTAATTAATTGAGGTTGAGCTAAAGGGGTTATTTGAATAATTAATGCAAATGGTGCCAGTTTTTGTCATGTAGCTACGATTAGTCCGGTAGTTAAGTCTAGTCCTTGTATAACAGGGGGCATTCAGAAGTGTGTTGGGGCCAATCCTACCTTTAGTGCTAGTGCTATGGTGATTAGGGTGATTGCTACTGGGTTTGATAGGCATAAGATATTTCATTCTCCTGTAGTTCAGGCATTGATGATGCTTGCAAATAGAATTGTTGCTGCGGCAGCGGCTTGGGCTAGGAAATATTTTGTAGTGGCTTCTACTGCCCGGGGGTGGTGGTGTTGGGCTATTAATGGGAGAATTGCTAATGTATTGATTTCAAGGCCTATTCATGCTAGTAGTCAGTGGGATGTTATGAATGTTAGGGTTGTACCTAGGCCCAGGCTAAGTATTAAAATTGTCAGAGTGTACGGGCTCATTGGTAAGAGAAGGATTTTAACCTACATTTTTGGGGTATGGGCCCAAAAGCTTTAATTAGCTGATCTTACTAGAAAGTGGTGTAATGGAAACACTTGGAGTTTTGATCTCCGTGATATGGGTTCGAGTCCCTTTTTTCTAAGGGGCTGGGAGGATTTTAACCTCCATAAGTCACTCTATCAAAGTGGTCCTTAGGCATTCAGGCACAGCCCCTATTATTATAGTTGCGGGGGAAGTCCGCTTAGTGCGACGGGTAGAGCAGCATGTCATAGGATTAGGGCCAAAGTTATAGGTAGAAAGTTTTTTCATACTAAATGTATGAGTTGGTCATACCGGAATCGCGGGTAAGAGGCGCGTACTCAAAGAAATAGTATGGAGAGTAGGGCGGCTTTTATTATGATGTTAATTGAGGTAATTTCTGGGATAGCAGGTGTATGGGTAGCTCCTAAAAATAGGATTGTTGATAGTGTGTTTATTAGTAGGATGTTAGCATATTCAGCTAGGAATAACAGGGCGAAGGGTCCTCCGGCATATTCTACGTTGAAGCCTGATACTAATTCAGATTCTCCTTCTGTTAGGTCAAATGGGGCTCGATTTGTCTCTGCTAATGTAGAGATATACCATATGGCGGCTAGTGGTCAGGCTGGTAACAATAATCAGGTTGTTTCTTGAGTAGTATTAAATATTTGAAGGGTGAATCCCCCTGTAAAGATAATGATGGATAATAGGATTAGTCCGAGACTGACTTCATATGAAATGGTTTGTGCAACTGCTCGTAGGGCACCAATTAGTGCGTATTTTGAATTGGAGGCTCAGCCTGATCCCAAGATTGAGTATACAGCTAGGCTAGATAGGGCTAGAATAAATAATATGCCCAAATTTAGTTCTGTTATTGGGTACGGGAAAGGTATTGGTACTCATAAGAGTAGTGCTAGTGTTAGGGCTAGTACTGGGGTAGCGAGAAATAGAAATGGGGATGAGGTGGATGGTCGGATTGGTTCTTTGATAAATAGTTTAACTCCGTCTGCAATTGGTTGTAGGAGGCCATAGGGTCCGACTACATTTGGGCCTTTTCGTAGTTGTATATACCCTAAGACTTTTCGTTCGATAAGGGTGAGAAAAGCTACTGCGAGCAGTACTGGTACGATGTAGGTTAGGGGGCTGATTAAGTAGGTAATTAGTAGGACCGTCATGATTAAGAGGAGGATTTGAACCTCCGGCAGAAAGGGCTTAGGCCTTTTGCAATTACCGGGCTCTGCCATCTTAATAATCTTATCTTGATGTGGGTTTATGCTTTCCTTTTATTTAATTTAGTTGATTACATTAAGTTAGGGTGGGGCGTGTTTTATAACATGGGCCCCTCTTTTCCGGTCCTTTCGTACTAGGAAGAGTAGCGTTACAGATAGAAACTGACCTGGATTGCTCCGGTCTGAACTCAGATCACGTAGGACTTTAATCGTTGAACAAACGAACCCTTAATAGCGGCTGCACCATTAGGATGTCCTGATCCAACATCGAGGTCGTAAACCCCCTTGTCGATATGGACTCTGAAAGGGGATTGCGCTGTTATCCCTAGGGTAACTTGGTCCGTTGGTCGGCATGTAGCCGGATCTTATTGGTCAGAAGTTCTGTTTCTTAGAAATGTTTTTCTTGGTTTTAGGGTTTACCCCAGTCCGCGTGGGAGCTTTGTTTTCTCCCGTGGTCGCCCCAACCGAAGATTAAGATCAGTTGCTATTTAGTTTGTTGCTGTGTACAGGTTCATTGACATAGTTGATCTTTATATCTTAAGCTCCAAAGGGTCTTCTCGTCTTGTATTTTTATGTCCGCTTCTGCACGGGCAGATCAATTTCATTGACTAGAAAAGGGAGACAGTTAAGCCCTCGTTTCACCATTCATACAGGTCTTCATTTAAAAGACAAGTGATTGCGCTACCTTCGCACGGTCAAAATACCGCGGCCGTTTAACATTGTCACTGGGCAGGCAAGACCTCCTATACGTCGTTAGTTTGCAGGAGGCGATGTTTTTGGTAAACAGGCGAGGCTTGTGTTTGCCGAGTTCCTTCCTTTTCTTTTAGTCTTTCCTTAATGCCTTCCAGTGTAGGGTTAACGATTGGGTTGTGTGGGTATTTCTTGTTGTTTGATGTGATCACATTTCCCTCTTTGTTTGGGGTCGATAATTACTAGTGGTTGGTCCGATCTAATATACACTTAGGCTTGGAGAAGGGGTAGGTTCCTTCTTATTACTCATTTTAGCAGTATCTCTTCCATGTTGGCATGGAAGGGCCTAATAAGGTTAGGGGTTTTAGATTTAATATTTAAATAATGGAATTTGGTTCTGCCGGAGCTTTAACGCTTTCTGATCAGGTGGCTGCTTTTAGGCCCACTGAAGCAGCTTATCTTGTTTAATATAATCTTTAACCACCTGGTGAGGTTGTATTCTGTTTCATAAGGGCTGTACCCCCTATGACTAACTCTCGCATATTACTTTGGTTCTTATGAGTTGTTGGGTTGTGAATTAAGGAGTGCGAGGCTGAACTTCTATTCATTTCTTAGGCAACCAGCTATAACTAGGTTCGGTAGGTCTGTCACCTCTACCTGGAGATCTTCCCACTCTTTTGCCACAGAGACGGGTTGGCCCTAATAATAGGCTGTCTCGGGGTAGCTCACTTAGTTTCGGGGCTTTGAACTAAAGTTCTCTTTGCTCAGGGGGGCTGGCTAAATCATGATGCAAAAGGTACGAGAGTTAATCTCTGCTTTGTAGTGCTTTAATGATTTGTTTCATTTCTCTTTCAGCGTTCCCTTACGGTACTATTTCTATAGCTTTATTGCTGCCTTTTCTGTCGCACATACTTGGGCGGTAAAATGTTTTAGTTTGTGGCATGTTGGTTTTGTGCAGGGTTTTAATGTTGTATTAGTTGTTTGGGTGTTTAAGCTAGCTGTTTAGCTCAGGGCGATCCAATTTGCATGGATATCTTCTCGGTGTAAGGGAGATGCTTTACTATATCAGCCACGCTCTGGTTAATCCAAGTGCACCTTCCGGTACACTTACCATGTTACGACTTGCCTCCCCGTGTTTATAGTGGTGTTTTATTATGAATGTTTTTGTTAGCAGGTATAGGGGAGAGTGACGGGCGGTGTGTGCGCGTCTCAGAGCCTAATTCAAAAGAACTCTCTGTTTTCTTTTTACTACTAAATCCACCTTTAGGCACAATGTTTCAGGGTACCATCCGTATATTCTATAGTAGAAAATGTAGCCCATTTCTTCCCACTTCGTACGCTACACCTTGACCTGACGTTTTTGGGTGGACCCATTTTGCTTACTGTATTACCTTCACAGGGTAAGCTGACGACGGCGGTATATAGGCGGAAAAAACAAGAAGTGGTGAGGTTTAGCGGGGGTTATCGGTTCTAGAACAGGCTCCTCTAGGTGGGTCTGAGACACCGCCAAGTCCTTTGGGTTTTAAGCTAGGCTCGTAGTACCCTGGCGGATGTATTTGTAACATTACATCTAGGTTTAAGGCTAAGCATAGTGGGGTATCTAATCCCAGTTTGTTTCTTAGCTTTCGTGGGGTCAGGTAAATTTGTTTAAAGCTACTTTCGTGTCAGGGTCTCGTGCCCTCGGGGTGCGTATGACGGCTTAGAGGGTCTTTAGCTTTATTTTTGTACTCCTTAACCACCCTTTACGCCGCAGCTATCAACTGGGGTCTTTCGTATAACCGCGGTGGCTGGCACGAATTTTACCGACCCTTTTAACCCTAACTAAGTCAAGTTTTCACTTATGGCTTAATGTTTATTACTGCTGAAATCCCTTGGGGGTGTGGCGTAGCAAGGCGTCTTGGGCCATGGTATAGGGTTGAGCCTGATGCCTGCTCCTCGTTCTCGATTGGAGGATTGAGGGCATTCTCACAGGAGTGCGGATACTTGCATGTATAAATCGGGTTAAAGCTGATAGTAAAGTCAGGACCAAGCCTTTGTGCCTGTGGAACTTTCTAGGGTTCATCTTAACATCTTCAGTGTCATGCTTTAATTTAAGCTACACTAGC